TATTGGTACTAAATGAAGTAGTATTGACCTCCAATACAGAACCTATAGATGTAACCTTTCGCTTAATACTAAAATCGATAATTGAAGCATCTAAGGCTGCATCAATCGAGGATACACGACAGAAGGAATTGCTCTATCTCTAAACTTCACCTTCACCAAGCGTAGGTTTCTTTCACTAATTTGTTTTTTTCTATTCCTAACTACGTTCTTTTTCTCGTAAAACTGAGAGGTAAAAAAAAAACAAGAAAAAATCAAATCGCACCATCTCTGTAATAGGTAAATGCCTTTTTTTCTCCTGAAGTTGTCGGAATTATTCGTAATAAGATATTGGCTACAATTGAAGAGGTCTTATCAATAAAATTTCCATTGATTCGAGATCTAGGCATAATTAGCAATTCATTCTATAATTATTCTCATCCCCCTTCGGGGAAAACGATCCCACAAAAAAAGGAATTGTACAGTACAAAATAACATAAAAACAGACTAATTGGAAAAGATGCGGTGTCACCTTTTTGAACAAAGATGAAATGAAATAGTTGAATCAGATTCAATTTCATTCAAATTTCGTAATCTACCAATGACTATTACTATTTCATCTAAGTTTAATAACCAAATTTCTTCTTATGGAACCATCGGACCGTCATACATGTACTACAATTAAGATGAAGGACTCGCTATTCATTTGGGTTTTGGGCAAGAATAACATTCTGTAGGAGAGATGGCCGAGTGGTTCAAGGCGTAGCATTGGAACTGCTATGTAGACTTTTGTTTACCGAGGGTTCGAATCCCTCTCTCTCCGTTTCTTTTCATTCATCAACGTTACCAACTACAATGTATCAAATAAAATAAGAATTGATATCATTATTCTAACGGTAAGACCCTTATTTAATAGACATTCTCTATCCCTAATTAATCCCTGTGATAGGTAAAAGAAATACAAATAGAAATCTATTGAAAAGAAGAAAAAAAAATCCTATTGCCGATCCTTTTTTGATACGTGAATGAGACAGGGCACAAGGTACTCTATTTACTTCAGCGAAAGGAGTCAAAATTGGTATGAACCTTGCTTTTGTATTTTCGTTAGAATCAAGTCTGACGGGAATAATATTCTACGACCAACAACTCATTTATTTTAAGACCGATCCATTTACTATCTATTATTTGATTTACAAATCCTTTATATTGTAAGGAGTCAATAGTCAAATGGTTTGGCAATTCCCCGTAGGGGGATGAAACAAGATAATTTTGAATCAGAGCTTTCGATCTTTCTTTATCCTTCGTAATAATAATATCTCGGGGTTTGCAACGATAACTTGGTATATCCACTATACGACCATTCACTAAGATGTGTCTATGGTTAACTAATTGTCTGGCTCCAGGAATGGTCGAAGCCATACCTAATCGAAAAAGGATGTTATCCAAACGCATCTCAAGTAGTTGTAGTAAAACCTGGCCTGTTGACCCTTTGGCTTTTCCAGCAATATGCACATATTTAAGTAATTGTCGCTCTGTCAGACCATAATGAAAACGCAATTTCTGTTTCTCTTCTAAACGAATACGATATTGTGATCTTTTTCCAGAGCGCAATTGGGTTTGAAGATCACTTCTGGATCTGGGTCTTTTACTAGTTAGTCCCGGTAAAGCTCCCAGCCGGCGTATTTTTTTGAAACGAGGTCCTCGGTAACGAGACATATAAAGGCTCCTTTTTGATTAGCTTTCATTTGAAAAAAAAAAATATAAATTCAGACTGAACTAAAGGACCAGCAAAGCAAAACTCAATTTACTAAAGTCCTACAAAACAGAATAAAAGAAATATTATCAATATTCGGATTTTCTATATATATATATACATAGGAAATCCAAATATATACATAGGAAATTCAAACGAAGGTTACGTTTTCCAATTTCTTCTGTAGAGATCTAATTGATCTAGTCAACTTTTTTATTCATAGCTATAGCTGCAAGTTACCATGACATAATAGATCGGTGACTCGACATTTAGAGAAAGCGAGAGTAGAGATTTTCAATCATGGAAAGAAAAAAATCGATAAAGAAAAAGAGCCGGCTATCGGAATCGAACCGATGACCATCGCATTACAAATGCGATGCTCTAACCTCTGAGCTAAGCGGGCGGATATAAGAGCAATAGTGTATAGGAATACAGGAAACTATCGGATCTTAGCTATTACCTAGTGATTCTTCTTCTTTTTTTATTTCATTTATTGATTATTTAAATTTATTCTCTTTTTTAGTTATATGTTATATATTTTTTGTTATATATTTTATATTCTATTTAGATATATACTAGATCTAAATAGAAATTCTATTCCATATTCATATATATGAATATGGAATATCAATCTATCAATGAAATTCTATTTTTATATTTTGAAATGAAAAAAAAAAAAAAGAATGAATATCGACCGTTCCACTACTCCAAGCTGCACTGTAAAAATGAAGGAGGAGGAAAGGCATATATATATATGTGGTATATATCTATCCATATTGAATTGCGGATACATCAATGATAAAATCATTTCGTATTGAAACAAATAAGGTTCATCCAATAGAGATGAAATGATAGAATATAGAAAAGAGGGTGGGCAAAAAAAGAAAATAGCAGCATACACTTTTTCAATATAGGAATCATTACCTAATGAATTAAATAGTGTCAAGATAAATGAAAGAGTTGGATGGAATTCCAACTGGATCCTTGTCTCAAAGGAAAGGGGGATATGGCGAAATTGGTAGACGCTACGGACTTGATTGGATTGAGCCTTGGTATGGAAACCTGCTAAGTGGTAACTTCCAAATTCAGAGAAACCCTGGAACTAAAAATGGGCAATCCTGAGCCAAATCTTTGTTTTGAGAGAAAAAACGATGGAAAATGAGAATAAGAAGGGATAGGTGCAGAGACTCAATGGAAGCTGTTCTAACGAATGAAATTGACTACGTTACGTTAGTAGCTAAAATCCTTCTATTGAAATTACAGAAAGGATAACTTTATATACCTAATACGTACGTATACATATTGACATAGCAAACGATTAATCACAACCCAAATCTTAGATTGAATCCTATTCTGTATCTCTATATATGAGATATGAAAATAGAAATCTTCTATTTCTTTATATTATATATTTTAAAATATTTAGTATATATATTATATATATTCTATTTCTATTCTAATAGCTAATAGAATTAATAGAATTGATTTCTGAATTCTATTATTCTAATTATTCTAGAATAGAATAGTAGAACTCTCTTATGAACTTAATGAAATAATATATCCTTTTTTATATTCTTTATTTCTTTCATATTTAGATTACTATTAATATGAGTAATAGTATGAGATAAGGATCTATAGAAACCCTCTATTTCTATTATTCTATATAATTAGAATAATAGAGATCAAAAAATATATGAAAAATGGAAGAGTTATTGTGAATCAATTCTAATTGAAGTTGAAAAAAGAATCGAATTCGAATATTCAGTGATCAAATGATTCATTCCAGGGTTTGATAGATCTTTAGAAGATTAATTGGACGAGAATAAAGAGAGAGTCCCATTTTACATGTCAATACCGACTACAATGAAATTTATAGTAAGAGGAAAATCCGTCGAATTTTTAAATCGTGAGGGTTCAAGTCCCTCTATCCCCAATAAAAAGCCCATTTTACTTCCTCACTTTTTATTTATCCTCATCCTCTTTCTTTCTTTTTTTTTTTTTTCATCAGTGGAACTCAGTTTAAAAAAACTGAAATATCTTTCTAATTTCATTCACTCTGTTCTTTCACAAATGGATCCGAATAGAAATCTTCGGATCTTTTTCCAATCCAATCTCATTTGTTTTGTATAATACAATATGAACATATATGTTCAAGGAATCTCCGTTATTGAATTATTCATAGTCCATATTTTTTTACTTACATTTACAAACAAAGAAAGTCTTTTTTTTGAAGATCTAAGAAATTCATTGACATAGATATAAGTATTCTGCTAAGATGATGCACGGGAAATGGTCGGGATAGCTCAGTTGGTAGAGCAGAGGACTGAAAATCCTTGTGTCACCAGTTCAAATCTGGTTCCTGACACGTGAATAATGTATCGGATAGATATTCATACCTCATACAAATGAAATTAATTCATTGAGACGGATCGGAATAGATATTCTTTACTTTCTTTTTCATTTGTATTTTTTTACTCTCTGTTCATACTTTTCTTATTCCAAAAGTATGTTAGTATGTTAAATTTTTGTATATATCTCAAATTTAATAGCTAAAAAAAATTAGCTAAAAGAATTCAATCAAAGAGTGGAAGGACAGGATCTGCTCATACGAAATGTATATTATATGATATCCTCCCAATTGGGGAATAGCAATGAGAACCTCTTTTTCTTTTTTTATTTTAGCCCCTCCACAATACGAATGAAAGTCCAGTTACTCTTTTTCATCTAGAAGGGAAATGCCAAGATGCTCATTGAATGAGAAAAAACCGCTTTTTTACTTATACGACACGACTCCAGATTTCATTTTAATTTAAATCAATGAGCATCTTGAATCTCATAGAAATTGGGCGTAATATAGTCTTTACGTAAAGGCCAGCCTATCCAACTTTCAGGCATCAAGATACGTTTAAGGCGAGGATGATTCTCATAAGAAATTCCCAACATATCATAAGATTCCCGTTCCTGAAAATCAGCACTTCTCCAAATCCAGAAAACTGACGGGATTTGAGGATTACTCCTGGGAGCAAATACTTTTATGCATACCTCTTCTGGTTTATCTATACCATATCGTATTTTCGTAAGGTGATACACACTAGCTAAAAATCCGCCTGGTGCTACATCATAGGCACACTGGGAGCGTAAATAATTGTAACCATATACATATGAAATGACAGCAATGGAATCCCAATCCTCGATTTTTATTTGTAAAGTCTCTATTCCTCGACAATCAAAGCCTAAAGATCTATGAATTAGCTCATGCTTTACTAGCCAATCAGAGAAATGAACCTGCATCTTCTTCATCTCTCCCGCATTTTTATTTGTATGAATATTTCATATTGACAATAAAATTTTTCATCTTAATGATTGACCCGCTGTTTCTTATTCTGCACAAGAAAACCCTGCCTTATTCACTAATTCGTAGGAAGATACTGACCTTTTGGATTTGAAAAAGATTTCAAATCCAAAAGGTATCTCTGAAGTAGATGGTGATTGATAGAGTAATTCTTGATCGTAATTTCCAGTATGAGTACTGCGTCGCAAGGTAAAACTTGTGATTAGTAGTAAAACATCGATTCTCCTGTTGATACACAGTTCTATCTTCAAATATTTTTCGGGATATTTTCTTACGAAGTTTCGTTATAGCATCTATAATTGCCTCTGGCTTAGGTGGACAACCTGGCAAATAGACATCCACAGGAATTAGCTTATCGACTCCGCGAACAGTACTATAAGAATCAGTACTGAACATCCCTCCTGTAATAGTACAAGCTCCCATAGCAATGACATATTTTGGTTCAGGCATTTGCTCATATAATCTTACTAAAGAGGGAGCCATTTTCATTGTTCTTGCCTTGGGCTCGATCTTGGCACCAACCCATAACGATCAAAGTCGAACCGCGAGCCTATTAATGAAGCAAATTCGATGAAACAACAACTGGTACCATAGAGAAGTGGCCATAAACTGGAAAGTCTTGACCAATTCGAGAGATCATTTGATGTAGTTGAAATAATTGAATTGGGAGTTGTTTGGTTAAGTAATGGAAACTCGACCAAATTCATAACTGTTTCAATGTCATCCTTTCCTTCCCTTTTCTTTTGATTGTCTAAATATTCAGTTAAGACCATTCCAACGCTCCTTTTCGCCATGCATAAACTGAACCCACAATTGGGATAAGCACGAAAATGAAAGCTTCTATAAAGACAGATACACCCAATACATCAAAGCTCATTGCCCATGGATAAAGAAAGACCGTTTCAACATCAAAAACAACAAAAACTAGAGCAAACATGTAATAGCGAATTCGGAATTGTACCCAAGCATCCCCCATGGGTTCTATACCTGATTCATAACTAGAAAGCTTTTCTGGACCTTCCCTAATCGGGGCTAAAATCCCCGAAATGACAAATGCCAAGATAGGAATAATGCTTGATATTATTAGGAATGACCAGAAGATATCATATTCGTGAAGCAGAAACATAAAGGTACTCCTATGAATGTGGAATAGGCCTAATTCTTCCATTTGAATTGGAATTTTCAAATCATCTAGAACTTCTTCGATGAAACAAGAAAATAATTTTGATCAAATAAAGCCGCATAGTTGAGAGTTTGTTTGCTGTAGGACATACCTTGTTTCAAGATTCATATAATGTCATCCCACTTCTATTTTTTTTTTCTCCTTTTGATTCTATTTCTATATGTGAGGTGTAGACATAGCATGCTCTTCTACTTAGTTTATACTTATTATCTTATGTATATTTTGTATATTTTTTCTATTTCATATTGATCTTATATCTTATAAATAAAAAGTAAAAGTAAAGAATCCCTTATCTTATAGTAAAGAAGAAATGAAAGAAATTCAATAATTCAGAATTCAATAAACAAATTACAAATTCCATTTTGATTTTCAATTCAATGAAAAACAATTCAAATAACAAATAAAGAATAATAAAAATATCATATGTAATTCATTCATGAAAGTGGATGGAGAGAGATGGGTATTTTATCCGAGATTTGACAAAGACCAATTGGGTCCGTTGGAATGAATTATTGTGTTTATTTTATTGTTCCTACTACTACTCAAATTTCTATACAAAACAAAATCAAAATGGAATGTATTAGGGCTATACGGACTCGAACCGTAGACCTTCTCGGTAAAACAGATAAAACTGATTATTATCGAAATGATTCGAACTGTTTCAAAGACCCAACATGCATTTTGTTGCATTGGGCTCTTTCATCAACTGATGTAAAGATCAGTTAGTTCACCATATTTTTCTTTAGAAGAAGAGAATGAGATGGCTCCATGTGCTCTGATTCATTATTTGTATCCTGATCTAGGAGCAATACCAAAGTGTTTCAAAGAAGGGTGACCCTTATTTAGGTCTGCCTTCGGCCTAGATCAACCTAAGTGAAATGTAGTCTCTATCGCTCCGCTGCAAGATTAAAATATGAAACTTCATACACCTCAAAGCTCATAGGACGAAAAGAGAGGTTCTTTTGAGATTCTTATACTCATTATGCCTGGCATTGAATGAACTGGGCATTTACCTTACAATGGCAAGTTCTATTTGATTTGGCACCGGAATTCGCACCTGAACCGGATCAAACCAACTTTGTCAGGCTATTTTTCTCTTGTTCTCTCAAATATACGGAGTAAGACATCGACTTCTCAAAAAGATCAATTATGGTCATTGCATAAAAGGCTCCCTTGAAAAACATTGGCGCACGTGTAAACGAGGTGCTCTACCTAACTGAGCTATAGCCCTTGTCATAACCATTTTAACATAGAGACAATTTCTTGTCAAGAAGGGTATCCCATAATCCCACATGATAACTTTCTGATCCGTTTATGTTTACTGGTAAAAGATTGATATTGCTTATATTGCTTAGAAAACATATTTTACCTATAATCCATCGAAGTGATGGAGACCCTTTTTTGTGATGATAAATGACCTACTTAACCCAGTGGTTAGAGTATTGCTTTCATACGGCGGGAGTCATTGGTTCAAATCCAATAGTAGGTAGAACTTATTAGATACCGGATCCCATGGTATCTAATAAGTTTTTCTACCCATCCTCTTTTTTTCTTTTTCGTTCTATCATCAGATTAATCAAATTAGACTTCATTGTGTTCAATTTGTGGAATCAAGATATAGTGTGTAGTGTATAATAATAGATTAAAGGATTTTGATTGAATGTATTAACTACTAATAGGAAATCGCTTTGACAGCTTCTACTCGTGTCCTAGCTCGTCTGAGAGCTAGATTTGCCTCAATTGCTTGTCTCTTACCCTCAGCTCTACTCAAGTTAGCTTCAGCTATTTCAAGAGTTTGTTGAGCTTCTTGTGGATCAATGTCAGTACTAATTTCCGCACCATTTCCTAAAATGGTGATCTCATTATTACTTATTCTAGCAAAACCGCCCATAAGAGCCACCGTTAACCATCGGTCGTTTAGCCGTATTCTCAAAAGACCTATATCTACAGCCGTGGCAATGGGGGCATGGTTTGGTAATATCCCAATTTGTCCACTATTAGTAGATAAAATAATCTCTTTCACTTCGGAATTCCAAATCATTCGATTAGGAGTCAGTACACAAAGATTTAAGGTCATTTTTTCAATTTGTTCTCCTCTTCTAAGTTCATAGCTTTCGCGGTAGCTTCATCGATGTTACCCACCAAATAAAAGGCCTGCTCGGGAAGACCGTCTAATTCTCCGGAAAGGATGAATTTAAACCCCCGAATTGTTTCTGCGAGACCAACATATTTCCCTGGAGAACCAGTAAAGACTTCTGCCACAAAGAAGGGTTGTGATAAGAAACGCTCAATTTTGCGTGCTCTTGCTACAGTTAAACGATCTTCTTCGGATAATTCGTCCAACCCAAGGATAGCTATAATGTCCTGAAGTTCTTTGTAACGTTGTGAAGTTTGCTTAACCCTTTGCGCAGTTTCATAATGTTCCTCACCAACGATCCTAGGTTGTAACATAGTTGACGTTGAATCCAAGGGATCTACTGCTGGATAAATACCTTTGGCAGCTAATCCTCTTGATAATACGGTAGTAGCATCTAAATGTGCAAATGTCGTGGCAGGAGCAGGGTCGGTCAAATCATCCGCAGGTACATAAACTGCTTGGATCGATGTTATGGATCCTTCTTTAGTAGAAGTAATTCTTTCTTGCAAAGAACCCATTTCCGTACTAAGGGTAGGTTGATAACCCACTGCAGAAGGCATTCTACCTAATAAGGCAGAGACTTCGGACCCTGCTTGAACGAAACGAAATATATTGTCGATGAATAGAAGTACGTCTTGCTCATTAACATCCCTAAAATATTCCGCCATGGTTAGGGCAGTCAAGCCAACTCTCATACGAGCTCCTGGCGGTTCATTCATTTGACCATAGACTAGAGCCACTTTTGATTCTGCAAGATTTTTTTCATTAATCACCCCGGATTCTTTCATTTCCATGTAGAGATCATTTCCTTCACGAGTACGTTCACCTACTCCGCCAAATACAGATACGCCTCCGTGAGCTTTGGCAATGTTGTTGATCAATTCCATGATGAGTACTGTTTTACCCACTCCAGCTCCCCCAAATAGTCCTATTTTTCCTCCACGGCGATAGGGAGCTAAAAGATCTACCACTTTAATCCCTGTTTCAAAGATTGATAATTTCGTATCTAACTGTATGAAGGCGGGTGCAGATCTATGAATAGGAGATGTTGTGCGAGTATCGACAGGACCTAAATTATCAACGGGCTCTCCAAGAACGTTGAAAATTCGTCCGAGAGTAGCTCCCCCGACTGGAACACTTAGAGGAGCTCCCGTGTTAATCACTTTCATTCCTCTCATCAGACCATCTGTAGCACTCATAGCTACAGTTCTCACTCGATTATTTCCTAATAATTGTTGTACTTCACAAGTTACATTAATTTGCTGACCGACAGTATCTCGACCTTTAATTACCAAAGCATTATAAATATTAGGCATATTGCCCGGTGGAAAAATGACATCCAGTACTGGGCCAATAATTTGAGTGATACGCCCTAGGTTTTGTTCTTCAAGTGTAGAAACCACAGGATTAGAAGTAGTGGGATTGCTTATCATAATCATAAATCATAATAAATATGTCGAAATTCTTTTTTGAAAAGTACTGAATCGAAAAGAAAGATCCGATAGCAAGTTGATCGGTTAATTCCATAAGAAATAAATGGAAGTTAGCATTCGATTGAGCAATCGAATCCAATTCAATCCTTTACTCAGTGAATGAGTC